ACAAATTTTTGCATTGTATGGTACAATGGTCTAAGGAAATAGGAAGGAAATAAAAAAGAAAAATACATTTCTACAATTGAATGAATCGATATAGAATTTCAATATCAGAATAATTAATTATAGTAATCATTCCATAGGTCAGGTCCACTTATTTTTTTGTATGTTTAATAACAATAGGGGAGTAGGAATACTTTGGTTTGGCGAGTCATAATCGGGATTGGGTATTTATATCTTAGATCTTAGGACAAAAAAGAGAATTTGAATAATGTAATGAGACATGAATAGGATGACTATGACGCTACGGGAGAGACTCCTCCTAATCAGTCAATGAGTCATTCTAATACATTTTATCATTAGAATTAGATAGAATAGAAATGTTGAATCTTCTTCTTCTAACTATAACTCAGAATAAAAAGAGCTCATTCTAATCAAAATGGATAATAGTGTTCATTTTCTTTTTTTTTTAGATTTTGATTTTCGAAAAGAAATATCACAAATTCTATACTACGTCAAAAATAAAGACTCAGGTTTGAATTGAAAATAAAAAAAAAGCCCCTTATCGGATTTGAACCGATGACTTACGCCTTACCATGGCGTTACTCTACCGCTGAGTTAAAAGGGCCTGTTTTTTTTTTCAATTTAGGCGTCTTCATTTTCTATTCGAATTCAATTTTTTTTCTATTTCTAGTTGATAGATATAGTTCTAAGATCGAAAATATTTATGGGAGTACGAGCTAGCTCATTCATGAACGAACTATCAAATACAAAATTCTATTGGATCGTAGTAGGAAAGACTCTTCAGATCTAGTCATAGAATTGAATATCAATATAAAACAGAAATATAATTAAAACAGAAATATAATTTCTATATTGACAATTCCAAAAAACTACTCATACTCTATATATAGTTATAGTATGATGATGGTTGGGCGCCCCCATCGTCTAGTGGTTCAGGACATCTCTCTTTCAAGGAGACAACGGGGATTCGACTTCCCCTGGGGGTAGGGGACTATGAAAGGTAGTTGATTGTGGATTCTCATATCAGTATTATCCATTATTCATAAACCTAGAATTCAGTCTTCCTGGGTCGATGCCCGAGCGGTTAATGGGGACGGACTGTAAATTCGTTGACAAGAAGTCTACGCTGGTTCGAATCCAGCTCGGCCCAAGAATTCGTCGCTTCATGAATATGATCTAACCAATTTTTCCCCTCGAATAAAGAATAAAATAATAGAATAAAATAATGAATAAAATAATGCCGGATCCATATAAATAAATACAAATCTAAATCAATAAAAAAAAAAGAGTTCATTTGTTCTCTATCTCTAGTTTTTCTCATCCATTCTTTCCTATTCAATAGAATCTATTCAATAAAATGCTTTTCTTAAATTTAAATTAAATCATACACATACAACTATGTATATGTATGCCATACATATGGCTGGGATTGTAGTTCAATCGGTCAGAGCGCCGCCCTGTCAAGGCGGAAGCTGCGGGTTCGAGTCCCGTCAGTCCCGAACTAGAATTATATTCTAATCCGATGAATTTATAAATTCATCTCTTCTTTGTCCGTTAAAGGAAGGACAGGGAACGAAATTTCATCTTCGAATCTTTATTTATTTTGTATTTTCTTTTGTTTTCGTTTTGCATTTCTCATAAAAAAAAAAGAAAGAATCCTGTTTTTGAGTATGAATAAAAGATCTTTTTATGTTATACTATGTTCTAGTTATACTATTCCTTTCCCGACGATAAGTCTATTTGATAAATTAGATATTGCGATTCACAATATCTATCCGGGTTAGTATTATCAATTCGTACCTTTGGATTGATAGGAGTCCACTTTATCATCTTTATGGCTATGGGATTAGATCCCGAATTATTGTGAAACAAAAAACAAATAGCTTATGGAAGTCAATATTCTTGCGCTTATTGCTACTGCGCTGTTCATTTTAGTTCCTACTGCTTTTTTACTTATTATATACGTCAAAACAGTCAGCCAAAATAATTAATTTGAATTCAACTTGGATTCTTCCTTTTTCATTTTTTCTTATCAATTATGAACGAAATGAAAGGGTTTCAAATTCTATTTAAGTATTAAATGACTTCAATGAAATGATTGGGCCGGAATCAGAAGTATCCGAGATAGTGTGGTAGAGAGAGCTATATATAGCTCTCTCTACCACACTATACTTTCGATTATACTTTCGATCACACAATAGATTTGAGTATTGTATTCATCTTCCTATTCTTTATTCTTAAAAGAAAGTTTTATACAGAAAACAGAAAGACACTTTTTCTCATCTACTTAATACTTTACTTTATACTTTGACTTAAATATTAGAAATTATATATCTATTCTTTTTTCAACTGTAAAGTACTCGTAAAGTACTCCATTCCAATTAATAATCTTCCTAGCTCTAAAGCCCACTTCTCCCCCATACTACAAGTGAAAGGGAAAAAGTAAAAACTACCATTAAAGCAGCCCAAGCCAGACTTACTATATCCATATCCATGTGAATGATGCCCCTCCCTATTCTCTATGAAATCAAGGAATTAGTCCATTATTGATTCAATATTTCAATATATCAATATAAAAATCAATAAATATAATATAAAAACAATATAAAAATCAAAATATAATTATAATAATTATATTATAATATAATATATAATATATGATATAATATTAGAATATAAAAATATAAAAATAATATAAAAAAATAAAATAAAAAATATAATTATGAATATAATCAGAATATTCTGATTATTATTTCCAATAATCCAAGTCTTTTTTTGTGGATTAGGCGACACCCAGATTCGAACTGGGGATAAAGGATTTGCAGTCCCCTGCCTTACCACTTGGCCATGTCGCCAAATTCCATCCAAAAAAAATAAAAATTCCATCTATATTTTTCTATTCCTCTCCTCTTTTTTATTGAATATTGAATCCTTTTTTTTATTTTTTTCTTCGATTGATTGTATCTCAAAACATGCGTTTCTTAAAAACTTCTCTTTTCTAGATCTAGAATAGAAGATTCCCCGCACTGGTCACAGAGCGTCAAATTCAGGTAAAATTAGAAGAATTCGCTCTTTCCTTCATGAACTATGTACTTTTTCTTTTCTTTTTTCTTTTACTTGACTCTGACTCTTACTTTGAATTTGGGAATAGTTATGAAATTTGTATCTCTATTTGCATCCCCTTAATGGATGCAAAATCCAATTAATTTACGACTAATAATGATAATTATTCATTATCATTTTCCATTCGAAATTACGAAATTCATAATCAAATCAAATACAAATCAAATATATGTGTATATGTAAACCCCAGAACAGGGTAAGCTCCAGCCAGATTTTATACGTGTCCGCCGAGCTCGGGGTTATTATCTATTAAGCACATATTCGGATCCTTGTTTTTGCATTGCATATTGCAAAAATAGACATGATGATCGAGCGCAACCTGGCATATGTTGTGTTTCACCAAACTCAATTATGATAAAAGATATGCTATATGGATAACTATCTAGTTATCCATGTACTGGCATGTACTTCCTAGAGATTATTCCTATGACTAGGACGTACGCAATTCAATTGTATTTCTTTTTTTATCAATTCTACTACCAAATTGATACTCCTAATAATAATAAAACTCGAAATTATTAATGTATACTATAATGTATACTAAATATAACTAATATAATAAATAATATATAATATAAGAATCTAAATATATAATATAAGAAGGAATCTAAATATATATAATAAATATATATAAATATATACATATAAATTATATAAATGAAATTGATTTGAAATAATGAAACAAAAGAGAAAAAAAAAATATAAGTAAATAATATAAATAAATATAATATAATAATATAAAATAAAAGAAATATAAAATGATAATAAAATAATAAATAAAAATAAATTAAGTAATAATGTAATAATAAAAGTAATAATAAAATGAGTTAGAAATTGGTTAGAAATTGGATCAATTTTGATATCCGATAAAAGACTCCATTAGCGTAACCTAAGTGACAGAATTTGTCTCCCAAGAATGCTTTTTGAATTTCCATTTCTTTCTATTTGTTTTGTTGTACCTGGCTCAAATTCAAATTCGAAGTTGCGTCGAAAATGCCCTTCATATCTCTGTCTTGCTCTCATTATATACGTATGATATGAGCTCAAATTTTATGTGATTCGGTAAACAGAATATTGATTCCATCATTGCTATATTGATCGGTATAGGTCGAGGAATAGTAAGCCAAGGCAAGAATGGGATTTTTTTTTTTAATTTTTCAATAAAATAAAGAGGAAACTTCAGATTCATATGCTCCAGAATGAAAATGAGGGAATGTACACAATACCTGGATTTAGTCATATACAATTGGAGGGATTTTTGAGGTTCATTAATCAGGGCTTGACGGAAGAATTTAAGAAGTTTCCAATAATTGAAGACAGAGATCAAGAAATTGAATTTCAATTCCTTGTAGAAACATGTCAATTGTTGGAGCCTTTGAAAAAAGAAAAGGATGTGGTATATGAATCACTTACATATTCTTCTGAATTATATGTACCCGCGACATTAATTTGGAAAACCAGTAGAAAGATGCAAGAACAAACCGTTTTTCTTGGAAACATCCCTATAATGAATTCTTTTGGAACCTTTATAATAAATGGAATATACCGAATTGTGATCAACCAAATATTGCAAAGTCCCGGCATTTACTATCGTTCAGAATTGGAACATAACGGAATTTCTGTCTATATCAGTACTATAATATCGGATTGGGGGGGAAGGCTAGAATTAGAAATTGATCGAAAAGCAAGGATATGGGCCCGTGTAAGTAGAAAACAAAAAATATCTATTCTAGTTCTATCATCAGCTATGGGTTCGAATATCAGAGAAATTTTAGATAATGTTTGTTACCCTGAAATTATCTTTTCTTTCCCGAATGATAAAGATAAAAAAAAGATTGGATCAAAAGAAAATGCGATTTTGGAGTTTTATCAACAATTTGCCTGTGTAGAGGGGGATCCGGTATTTTCTGAGTCCTTATGCAAGGAATTACAAAATCGATTTTTTCAACAAAAATGTGAATTAGGAAAAATTGGTCGACGAAATATGAATCGCAGACTCAATCTTGATATACCCCAAAATAATACATTTTTGTTACCACGAGATCTATTAGCTGCTGTGGATCATTTGATTGGAATGAAATTGGGAATGGGTACACTTGACGATATGAATCACTTGAAAAATAAACGTATTCGTTCTGTAGCAGATTTATTACAGGATCAATTGGGATTGGCTCTTGTTCGTTTAGAAAATGTGGTTCGAAGAACTATATGTGGAGCAATCAGACATAAAAGGATACCGACTCCTCAAAATTTGGTAACTTCCACTTCATTAACAACTACTTATGAATCCTTTTTTGGCCTACATCCCTTATCTCAAGTTTTGGATCAAACTAATCCGTTGACACAAATTGTTCATGCACGAAAATGGAGTTATTTGGGTCCTAGGGGATTGACGGGACGAACTGCTAGTTTTCGGATACGAGATATCCACCCGAGTCACTATGGACGTATTTGTCCAATTGATACATCCGAAGGAATCAATGTTGGACTTATGGGATCCTTAGCTATTCATGTGAAGGTTAGTTATTGGGGATCTATCAAGAGCCCGTTTTATGAATTATCTGAGAGATCAAAAGAAGCACAGATGGTTTATTTATCCCCAAATCGAGATGAATATTATATGGTAGCAGCAGGAAATTCTTTGGCTTTGCATCAGGGTATTCAAGAACAACAGGTTGTTCCAGCTAGATATCGTCAAGAATTCCTTACTATTGCATGGGAGGAGATTCATCTTAGAAGCATTTTTCCCTTCCAATATTTTTCTATTGGAGCTTCCCTCATTCCTTTTATCGAGCATAATGATGCGAATCGAGCTTTAATGAGTTGTAATATGCAGCGCCAAGCGGTTCCCCTTTCTCGTTCCGAGAAGTGCATTGTTGGAACTGGGCTGGAAGGCCAAACGGCTCTCGATTCGGGAATTTCAGCTATAGTCAAACGCAAGGGAAAAATCATTTCTATCGATACTCACAAGATCCATTTATCAAGTAATGGGGATACTTTAAGGATTCCATTAGTTATATATCAATGTTCCAACAAAAACACTTGTATGCATCAAAAAACTAATGTTCGGCGGGGTAAATACATGAAAAAGGGACAAATTCTAGCGAGCGGTGCGGCTACAGCTGGTGGGGAACTCGCTTTAGGGAAAAATGTATTAGTAGCTTATATGCCATGGGAAGGTTACAATTTTGAAGACGCAGTACTAATTAGCGAACGCCTGGTCTATGAAGATATTTATACTTCTTTTAACATCCGGAAATATGAAATTCAGACTTATGTAACAAGCCAAGGTCCGGAAAAAATCACTAAGGAGATCCCGCATTTAGAGGCTCATTTACTCCGAAATTTAGACAGAAATGGAATTGTGATGTTGGGATCTTGGATAGAAGAAGGTGATATCTTAGTAGGTAAATTAACACCTCAAGCAGCAAACGAATCGTCATATACCCCAGAGGATAGATTATTACGAGCTATCCTCGGCATTAAGGTATCCACTTCAAAAGAAACTTCTCTAAAACTACCTATAGGCGGAAGGGGGCGAGTTATTGATGTGAGATGGAGCCATATCAAGGGGCGTTCCAGTTATAATTATAATACAGAAAGGATTCGTGTATATATTTTACAGAAACGCGAAATCAAAGTGGGTGATAAAGTAGCTGGAAGGCACGGGAATAAAGGTATAATTTCTAGGATTTTGTCTATACAAGATATGCCCTATTTGCAAGATGGAACGCCCGTTGATATGGTATTCAACCCATTAGGAGTCCCCTCGCGAATGAATGTGGGACAGATATTTGAATGTTCGCTCGGGTTAGCGGGGTATCTGCTAAAGAGACACTATAGAATAGCACCCTTTGATGAGAGATATGAGGAAGAGGCTTCAAGAAAACTAGTGTTTTCTGAATTATATGAAGCCAGTAAAAAAACAAAAAATCCATGGGTTTTTGAACCCGAATATCCAGGAAAAAGCAGAATATTTGATGGAAGAACAGGAGATCTTTTTGAAAAACCTGTTCTAATAGGAAAGTCTTATATTCTCAAATTGATTCATCAAGTTGATGATAAAATTCATGGGCGTTCTAGTGGGCATTACGCACTTGTTACACAACAACCCCTTAGAGGGAGGTCAAGACAGGGGGGGCAGCGAGTAGGAGAAATGGAAGTTTGGGCTCTAGAGGGATTTGGTGTTTCTCATATTTTACAAGAGATGCTTACTTACAAATCTGATCATATTATAGCTCGTCAAGAAGTATTTAGTGCTATGATTATGGGAGGAACAATACCTAAACCAGAGGGTGCTCCAGAATCCTTTCGGTTGCTCGTTCGAGAACTACGATCTTTGGCTCTGGAACTGAATCATTTCCTTATATCTGAAAAGAACTTCCAGATAAATAGGAAGGAAGTTTGATCGAAATTAATAAATTAATCAGAATTTATATTCTTTATTATATGATAGACCAGTATAAACATCAACAACTTCGAATTGGACTAGTTTCCCCTCAACAAATCAGGGCTTGGGTAGATAGAATTCTACCCAATGGAGAGATAGTTGGAGAGGTGACAAAACCCTATACTTTTCATTATCAAACCAATAAACCGGAGAAAGACGGATTGTTTTGTGAAAGAATTTTTGGACCCATAAAAAGTGGGATTTGTTCTTGTGGAAATTACCAAGAAATTGGGGCTGAAAAAGAAGAACCAAAATCTTGTGAAGAATGCGGGGTGGAATTTGTTGATTCTCGGGTAAGAAGGTACAAAATGGGATACATAAAACTCGCATGCCCAGTGACTCATGTGTGGTATTTGAAACGTCTTCCTAGTTATATTGCGAATCTTTTAGATAAACCCCTTAGGGACTTAGAAAACCTAGTATATTGCGATGTGTGATTTGATCGAAATTTTCATTTGACAGATTCGGATTTAGAAACTGTCATCCTATTCAATCTGATTGGGATGCCCCTGGCTCTGACATGTGTCTTGGGAGGAGAAACATGAAGCTCAGAATTATGGATGCATTAAATACTTCAAAAGGGGAATTGATCCATGGTCCTTCCTAGTTATACCTCGTGAAAAAATGGAATTTGTGGAATTATAATTATAAATTCCACTTTGGCATGGTTAGGAGCCTATTTATCGCATATATGCTTCAAGGGACATCATGGCCATCGAGGTTAGTAAGGACCTAAAAAAGATCGAACGTAACAATAAAATATAGACAAAGAAATCCTTTACGCAAGATATCCCTTTTGGGGGATTAATCATTTGAGTGGAAGTAGACTACTCAAGAATTTCACATTTCCTTTTGATTCGTAAACAAAAAAACATAAACATAAAAGAAAGTCAAAAAAGTAGAATCAAAAGAAAATACGATAAGAATGAATCAATGAAAGGATGACCTTTACTGGGAACTTGAGTAAAGAGTAGCTTTTTGTAGGGTTTGATAAAAAAAAAAGTGAAAAAAAAAAAAAGAATAACCCTTTTCTTTATTTGGTGTAACTACTCGAGCCGGATGAGAGGAAACCTTCACGTCCGATTGTGTGGGGGGGAATCCTATAGGAACCTATCTCAATTTTTTTTTTGCTAGGCCCATAACTAAAAAACCTACTTTCTTACGATTACGAGGTTCATTCCAATATGAAATACAATCCTGGAAATACAGCATCCCTCTTTTTTTTACTACTCAAGGTTTCGAAACATTTCGAAATCGAGAAATCTCTACGGGGTCAGGTGCTATTAGACAACAATTAGCCGATTTGGATTTGCGAATTATTATAGATAATTCGTTGGTAGAATGGAAGGAATTAGTAAACAAAGAACTCGCCGGAAATGAATATGAATGGGAAGATAAAAAAATTAGAAGAAGAAAAGATTTTTTGGTTAGGCGCATAGAATTAGCTAAACATTTTATTCGAACAAATGTAGACCCAGAACGGATGGTTTTGTGCTTATTACCAGTTCTTCCTCCTGAGTTAAGACCAATCATTCAGATAGATGGGGGTAAACTAATGAGTTCGGATCTTAATGAACTCTATAGAAGAGTTATCTATCGAAATAATATTCTTACTGATCTATTAGTAACAAGTGGATCTACGCCAGGGGAATTAGTAATGTGTCAGGAGAGATTGGTACAGGAGGCTGTGGATACACTTCTCGATAATGGGATCCGCGGACAACCCATGAGGGATGGTCATAATAGGGTTTACAAGTCATTTTCCGATATAATTGAAGGCAAAGAAGGAAGATTTCGTGAGACTCTGCTTGGTAAACGGGTCGATTATTCGGGGCGTTCCGTCATTGTCGTGGGTCCTTTGCTTTCATTACATCAATGTGGATTACCTCGAGAAATAGCAATAGAGCTCTTCCAAATATTTGTAATTCGTGATTTAATCAGACAACATGTTGCTTCTAACATAGCGATTGCTAAAAGCAAAATTCGGGAAAAAGAACCCATTGTATGGGAAATACTTCGCGAAGTTATGCAGGGGCATCCTATATTGTTGAATAGAGCGCCCACCCTGCATAGATTAGGCATACAGGCGTTCCAACCCATTTTAGTGGAGGGGCGTGCTATTTGTTTACATCCATTAGTTTGTAAGGGCTTCAATGCAGACTTTGATGGGGATCAAATGGCTGTTCACGTACCTTTATCTCTGGAAGCTCAAGCAGAAGCTCGTTTACTTATGTTTTCTCATATGAATCTCTTGTCTCCAACTATTGGAGATCCCGTTTGCGTACCAACTCAAGATATGCTTATTGGACTCTATATATTAACGATTGGGAATCCCCGAGGTATTTGTGCAAATCGGTATAATCAATATAATGAGAGTTGCAGAAACTATAAGAAGGAAACAGTTGACAATAATGACTGTTACAATAATGACTGTCAGTATACAAAAGAGAAAGAGCCATATTTTTCTAGTTCTTATGATGCACTTGGAGCTTATCGGCAGAAACGAATCCATTTAGATAGTCCTTTTTGGCTCCGGTGGAGACTAGATCAACGCGTTGTTGGCTCAAGAGAAGTTCCCATCGAACTTCAATATGAATCTTTTGGTAATTATAATGAGATTTATAAGCACTATCAAATAGTAGGAAGTATAAAAAGAGAAACTCGTTGTATATACATTCGAACTACTGTTGGTCACCTTTCTTTTTATCGAGAAATAGAAGAAGCCATACAGGGTTTTTGTCGGGCCTACTCATAGGCTATCGAACTCATAAATAAAAACTAAGAAGAATCTATTAAATGAATTTGTATTCGTGATGCCCAGACTCGCGGGAATTTGCGTTTCCTATTAATTTCTGTGTGAATAAAGATTAAGGAAAGGAAGTTTTCAAATCACTAACCCAGGTCCATTGTTGAATTTGACTTAGCAGAATAGGGAGGTCCTTATGGCAGAACGGGCTGATCTGGCCTTTCATAACAAGGTGATAGATGGAACTGCTATGAAACGACTTATTAGCAGATTAATAGATCATTTCGGAATGGCATATACATCACATGTCCTGGATCAATTGAAAACTTTGGGTTTCCAACAAGCTACTGCTACATCTATTTCGTTAGGAATTGATGATCTTTTAACCATCCCTTCGAAGGGATGGTTAGTTCAAGACGCTGAACAACAAAGTTTTATTTTAGAAAAAAACCATCATTACGGGAATGTACATGTGGTCGAAAAATTACGTCAATCCATTGAGATATGGTATGCTACAAGTGAATATTTGAGACAAGAAATGAATCCTAATTTTCGGATGACTGATCCCTCTAATCCAGTCCACCTAATGTCCTTTTCGGGGGCTAGAGCAAATGCATCTCAAGTGCATCAATTAGTAGGTATGAGAGGATTAATGTCGGATCCTCAAGGACAAATGATTGATTTACCCATTCAAAGCAATTTACGCGAAGGGCTTTCTTTGACAGAATATATAATTTCTTGCTACGGAGCCCGCAAAGGAGTTGTAGATACCGCTATACGAACATCAGATGCTGGATATCTCACGCGTAGACTTGTTGAAGTAGTTCAACATGTTCTTGTACGTAGAACGGATTGTGGTACTATCCGAAGTATTTCCGTGAGTCCTCGAAATGGGATGAAAGAACAAATTTTTGTCCAAACACTAATTGGTCGTGTATTAGCAGATAATATATATATTGGCCCACGATGCATCGCCACTCGAAATCAAGATATTGGAATTGAACTTGTCAATCGATTCATAACCTTTCGAATACACCCAATATATATTCGAACCCCTTTTACTTGCAAAAACGCATCTTGGATCTGTCAATTATGTTATGGTCGGAGTCCCGCTCATGGGGATTTAGTCGAGTTGGGAGAAGCTGTAGGCATTATTGCGGCTCAATCAATTGGGGAACCGGGGACTCAACTAACATTAAGAACTTTTCATACCGGCGGAGTATTCACAGGCGGTACTGCCGAACATGTACGAGCTCCCTCTAATGGAAAAGTCAAATTGGATGAGGATTTGGTTCATCCCACGCGTACCCGTCATGGACACCCCGCTTTTATATGTTTTATAGACTTGTATGTAACTATTGAGAGTCGAGATATTCGACATAATGTGAATATTCCAACTAAAAGTTTGATTTTAGTTCAAAATGACCAATATGTCGAATCAGAACAAGTGATTGCGGAGATTCGTGGCGGAACGCCCACTTTTCATTTTAAGGAGAAGGTTCGAAAACATATTTATTCTGAGTCAGAAGGAGAAATGCACTGGAGTACTGATGTATATCATGCGTCCGAATATCCACCATATAGTAATGTTCATCTATTACCAAAAACAAGTTATTTATGGATATTAGCGGAAGGTAGATACAGATCCAGCATAGTGTCTTTTTCCCTTCACAAGGATCAAGATCAAATGAATGCTAATTCTTTTTCTGCCGAAGAAAGATATATCTTTGATTCCTCACTTACTACTTTTGTGAAAAAAGATAGGGAAATTATTGACTATTCAAAACCTGATCAAATCCTATCCAATGGTCATTGGAATCCCATAGATCCTTGGATTCGTCAAGATAATTTCGACGATTCTTTGGGGAAAAAGCGAAGAAATAGATTCGTGATTCCCTTACAATATGATCAAGAACGAGGAACTAAAAGAATACCCTATTTTGGTATTTCTATTCAAATACCTATAGATGGTATTTTACGTAGAAATAGTATTTTTGCTTATTTTGATGAGCCGCGTTACAGAAGAAACAGTTCGGGAATTATTCAATATGAGATTACTAAATCTGAGATTGGCAAAAGAGATTCAATCGTAAAAAAAGAGGATTTGATTGAGTATAGAAAATCAAAAGAATTTAGTCCGAAATACCAAATGCAAATGAGAATCGATAGACTTTTTTTCATTCCCGAGGAAGTACATATCTTACCCGTATCTTCGCGCATAATGGTTCGGAACAATAGTATCATTGGAGTAAATACACGACTTGCTTTCAATATAAATACAAGAAGCCGAACAGGGGGATTAGTCCAAGTGAAGAGAAAAAAAAAAAGTATGGAACTTCGAATTTTTTCTGGAGATATTTGTTTTCCTGGGAAGACGGATAAAATATCTAAGCCCAGGAGCATTTTGATACTGCCAGGAATGGGAAAAAAAAATTCCAGAAAAAATTCAAAAGGATCAAAAAAATGGAAAAACTGGATCTATGTTCAACGGATCAGACCGGTCAAAAAAAAGTATTTTGTTTTGGTTCGGCCCGTAATCACATATGAAAGAACTGATGGGATAAATTTAGCAACACTTTTCCCTAAGGACCTCTTGCAGGAAAAGGATAATGTCCAACTTCGAATTTTTCATTATATACTTTATGGAAATAGCAAGTCAATTCAAGGAATTTCTCACACAAGTATTCAATTAGCTCGTACTTGTTTAGTATTAAATTGGGACCAAGAAAAAAAAGGTTCTATTGAAGAAGAGGTTCATGCTTCCTTTGTTGAAATACGGGCAAATGATCTGCTTCGTGATTTCATCAGAATTGAGTTAGTAAAGTCTATTTTTTCGTATACCGTAAAAAGGTATGATACGGCAGGTTCAGGATTGGTTTCCAATAATGAATTAGATCGTACCAATATAAATCCTTTTGAGTCCAAGGCAAAGATTCAATCATTTCCTCAACATCGGGGAACTGTTGGTACGTTGTTGAATCGAAATAAGGAATGTCAATCTTTCAGAATCTTGTCGGCGTCTAATTGTTATCGAATTCCTATTCCTTCCTTCAATACTTTGATATATAAGAATGCGACAAAAGAATGGGATCCCACGACTCCAATTAGGAATAGGAATTTGTTGGGTACCCTGGGTATTATTGTGCCTAAAATAACGAATTTTTGTTCATCTTACTACTTAAGAACTTATAATCAAGTTTTTTTAAAGAAATATTTTTTACTTGAAAAATTTCAACAGACTTTTCAAATGCTTCAAGTACTTCAATTTAAATACTGTTTCTTAGATGAAAATAGTAGGATTTATAATCCCGATCCATGTAGTAACATCATTTGGAATTCATTCCATTTGTATTGGTGTTTTCTCCATCACGATTGTTGTAAAGAGGAACGGACAACAATGAACCTTGGACAATTTCTTTGTGAAAATGTATGTCTATTGAAATACGGATCACACATAAATAAATCTGGTCAAATTTTCATTGTTCATGTTCACGATTTCGTTATAAGATCAGCTAAGCCTTATTTTGTCACTCCAGGAGCAACCGTTCATGGCCATTATGGGGAAACCTTTGATAAAGGAGATACATTAATTACATTTATATATGAAAAATCGAGATCCGGTGACATAACGCAAGGTCTTCCAAAAGTGGAACAGATCTTAGAAGTTCGTTCAATTGATTCAATATCAATGAATCTCGAAAGGAGAGTTGAAGGTTGGAACAAACGTATCCGAAGGATTCTTGGAAGACCTTGGGGATTCTTGATCGGAGCTGAACTAACCATAGCCCAAAGTCGTATCTCTTTGGTTAATAAGATCCAAAAGGTTTATCGATCCCAGGGGGTACAGATCCATAATAAACATATCGAGATTATTATACGTCAACTAACATCAAAAGTGTTGGTTTCAGAAGATGGAATGTCTAATGTTTTTTTACCTGGGGAACTGATTGGATTGTTGCGAGCAGAACGAGTAGGGCGTGTTTTGGACGAAGCAATCTGTTATCGAGTAATCTTATTGGGAATAACGAAATCCTCCCTGAATACTCAAAGTTTCATCTCCGAAGCGAGTTTTCAAGAAACTGCTCGAGTTTTAGCAAAAGCTGCTCTACGAGGTCGTATTGATTGGTTGAAAGGCCTGAAAGAGAACGTTGTTCTGGGGGGTATTATACCGGTTGGTACCGGATTTCAAAAATTAGTGCATCGTTCAAAGCAAAACAAAAACATTCATTTTCAAATCAAAAGGAAGAATATATTCGAGTTTAAAATGAGAGATATTTTGTTGTACCATAGAAAATTATTTGTTTCTTTCGACCCAAACAATTTGCATGAGACATTAGACCAATCATTTACGTAATTTAGTAACTTCTAAAAATAGGTTTCTTTTTTTTACTTGATTACTTAATTACATTAACTGAACTTTCTGGTCCGATTATGAATTTGGGAATCCATAAAAGAAAAAAGAAAGAATGAAAATAAATTAATGGGTTGATTCGTCAATCAATGGTCAATCTTGTTAGAAGGTTCCGTCGGAACAATTATTTTATTTATTTATTTCACAGGGTACTTAATCTCTTTGAAAAAAAAAAAACAAAGAGAAAGAGAAAGTGTGATAAAATGGAAAGAAAATATTGGAACATCAATTTGGAAGAGATGATAAAAGCAGGAGTGCATTTGGGTCATGATTTTCAAAAATGGAATCCTAGAATGGCTCCTTACATCTCTGCAAAGCGTAAAGGTATTCATATTACAAATCTGACTATAACTGCTCGTTTTTTATCAGAAGCCTGTGATTTAGTTTTTGATGCAGCAAGTAAAGGGAAAACTTTCTTAATCGTTGGTACAAAAAAGAAAGTATCGAATTTAGTTGCATCAGCAGCAACAAGGGCTCGATGTCATTATGTTCATAAAAAATGGCTTGGTGGTATGTTAACGAATTGGCCTACTACAGAAAAGAGACTTCAGAAGTTTAGGAATTTAAGAGCAGAACAAAAGATGGGGAAATTCAAACGTCTCCCCAAAAGGGATGTGGCAAAGTTGAAGAGAAAGTTATCTATCTTTCAAAAATATCTGGGTGGGGTCAAATATATGACGGGATTGCCCGATATTGTCATTTTTGTTGATCAGAAAGAAGAATATACGGCTCTTCGAGAATGTGTCATTTTAGGTATTCCGACAATTTGTTTAATTGATACAAATTGTGACCCAGATATCGCAGATATTTCTATTCCGGCCAATGATGATACTCTAACTTCGATTCAATTTATTCTGACCAAATTAGTATCCGCAATTTGTGAGGGTCGTTCTAACTATATATCTAGAGCTATATAAATTATATAATTATATAAAAAAAAATATATAAATATAAAAATAAAATATAAAATATCCAAAATGGTTGATTCTCTTTTAGTCTTTTAGCAATGAAGTCTTATGAAATCTTATTATTGAAACTTATTACTGAAATCTGATTTATTATATTTATTATTGAAATATTATTATAATTAAGAACTTCTAATTAAGAAGAAGATTGGTTTAATAAGATTAGTTCGTTTTTGGCGAATTCCATGAATTTATTTTATTGGTTACTATTTTTGTTTGGATTTTTTTAAGTTTTTTCATTTTTTTTTCTTTATGTTTTTTTTATGTTATGTGATTTCTTGATATCCTAAATATAGATTTGATTTATTTTACGATTCATACGATTCATTAATGAATTTTATTTCTAAATTCATTTATGAACGTAGATAAATTGATAAATAGATGGTTGAATCAAAATAATTCCTTTGTTGAAGTTGGATTTCTGTTAGAGGACAATATGAATGTTATACCATGTTCCTTTAAACCACTTAAAGGGTTATACGATATATCAGGTGTAGAAATAGGCCAACATTTCTATTGGCAAATCGGAGGTTTACAAATTCATGCCCAAGTACTTATCACTTCTTGGGTTGTAATTGCTATATTATTAGGTTCAGTTATCACGGCTGTTCGAAATCCACAAACCATTCCGGCCGGTGGTCAGAATTTCTTCGAATATGTCCTTGAATTTATCCGAGACTTGAGCAAAACCCAGATTGGAGAGGAGTATGGCCCTTGGGTTCCATTTATTGGAACGATGTTCCTATTTATTTTTGTTTCTAACTGGTCAGGTGCTCTTTTACCTTGGAAAATCATAAAGTTACCTCATGGGGAGTTAGCTGCGCCCACGAATGATATAAATACTACTGTTGCTTTAGCTTTACCCACATCAGTGGCATATTTTTATGCGGGTCTTAGCAAAAAAGGATTGGGATATTTCAGAAAATACATTCAACCAACTCCAATACTTTTACCAATTAATATCCTAGAAGATTTCACAAAACCTTTATCTCTTAGTTTTCGACTTTTCGGAAATATATTGGCTGATGAATTAGTAGTTGTTGTTCTTGTTTCTTTAGTGCCTTCGATAGTTCCTATACCTGTTATGTTTCTTGGATTATTTACAAGTGGTATTCAAGCTCTTATTTTTGCAACTTTGGCTGCGGCTTATATAGGTGAATCTATGGAGGAACATCATTGACTAACTTTATGAAATAGTCTCTTTTGAAGTTGATCCTAATTCAAGCAATGGGGAGTTTAACATAATCCATTGGGTTGGAGAAGCAAATGCAAATTCAAATAGTTACCAATAACCCATTATATAACTCATTATTTCATTATACATTCTAATCATTATACATTTTAATCATATTAACTAATCATATTAATTTTATATTTATATTTATAGTATATTAATTTTATATTTATATTTATAGTATTTTTTATTTTTATAGTATTATTTTTATAGTATTATATTATTGATTTATTATTAGTTATTAGATTTTATTATATTATTGATTATTGTATTTAGAATATTTTATATATATATTTATATATATATATTATATATATATATATATATTATTTATATCATTTCATATTCTATATATTTCTATTCCTAAAATATTCCTAGAATCAAAAAAAAATATAGGAAGAAGGTTTACGTTATGGAAGAAAGGTATATGTTATTTACTAGTTGGATATTAGATATATATTAGATAGAAATTATCCCTATTTCTTATTTCTTTTTTTTATAGCTCGCTTTAGATGGGTTCAAATAGAAGTCCTTTTTTTCGATTTTTATTTTGTCTGTGATTGTGAATTGAATGAAAGAGAAAGAATAAAAGAATTTTTTAATATTCTTTATTCTTTAATATTTTGATTTCCCTATTTCCATTTGGAGCTTTTAGTATTTCGACCCGATATATTTTAGTGAAGTGATAAGAAAATAAAAAAAAAGAAGTCGAAATCAAAATAGAAATAGACAAAAATAAAATAAGTAGATAAATAAGTAAAGAAAGATTAAAAGTCAAAAAAGATTAAGTAGTAATTCGTTGGTTGATTGTATTATTAACCATTTCGTTCTTTTGTATGAGGACCTTACTATGAATCCGAATCCACTTATTTCTGCTGCTTCTGTTATTGCTGCTGGATTGGCTGTAGGGCTTGCTTCTATTGGACCTGGAGTTGGTCAAGGTACTGCTGCGGGCCAAGCTGTAGAAGGTATTGCGAGACAACCAGGAGCAGAGGGTAAAATACGAGGTACTTTATTGCTTAGTCTGGCTTTTATGGAAGCTTTAACAATTTATGGGCTGGTTGTGGCATTAGCTCTTTTATTTGCAAATCCTTTTGTTTAATGTTTAATTTCATCCCAGAAATCAAAATGTAAAAAAGAAAAAAAAAATGTGTATCATTTTTCTGAGTTTATCCACTCAGATTTACCCTTTGCTCTTTCGAATTATATCAACACCTTACTCCTACAACTATACAACTATTTCTTTTTTGTTTGTCGAAACAATACTATGGGAAGGGTTGATTTGAGGATAAGGAATTCGCAGATCCACTCGCTTTCTTCCCTTCGGTTCCTTTCTTCGCTTTTGTTCTGAGTTTCATACAATGAAATTTTTTTTTCTTTTTTTATTTGACTTTGTATTTGTATATATTAATATTAGGAGGCATTTTCACAAAGTAAAACAAAGTAGATTTTTCACGATTGACACGAGACCCCGAAACTAAGTTCAACTTCCCAAACTTGGAGTATTTTATTACAAACTCAAAGAGAGAATAAGAAATAGAAATGGCATCTATTGCCATAAAAAAAGAAAGATTCCATTAGGAATTCCATTACAAGAAATCAATGAAAAAACAAAAAGAACTCTTTTTTTCTTTATTTAGTCCTATCTATTTCCTATTTCTTAGTCCTATCTATAAGACTAGAAGATATAAGAGGAGAACATATGAAAATTATCACCGATTCTTTCGTTTCCTTGGGACACTGGTCCTCCGCTGGGAGTTTCGAGTTGAATACCGATATTTTAGCAACAAATCCAATAAATCTAAGTGTAGTGCTGGGTGTACTGATTTTTTTTGGAAAGGGAGTGTGTGCGGGTTTTTTATTTCAAGAATAGGCTGGATTTCACCGGCTGCATTACATTATTCTATTTAGAAATTAGAAATAGGAATAAAGTGTGCACAATCCGACGAATTACTTCGGAATTGGATTTCTTAAAGAAATTCTATACAAGAACTATAGCATTTCGTGCCTAATTGGTCAATGAACTTTGATTATCTATCAAACCATAATCATATTGAGGTCTTTTACATGGTTAAAAGTTAAAAATAGAAAGAAATTGTTTGAAGTCCAGGCACAAAATAGCACGGTACTCTTTCTACCGCTACGTTAGTAGAAAGAATAATTGGGAATTTGTCCGATGTAGAACACTCATATGGATAAACTGATTTGAACCATTTACTGCCCTTTTTAATCCACTGCCGAATCGACGACCTATGTATATGTATTGTATAAAGAATGTATAAATAATACAAATTTTTGGAATTTTTTTGTATGAAAAAAAAGGGAAATCTGATTCTCCATTTTAGTATAAGTCGAATGTGAATCAAATATGATTCAGTGATTAAGAATCATAATCAAATACAAAAATACAAATATTTATTAAGTTATATAAGTTCTATTAATAGTTATCTATTAATAATTAAGTATTAATAATTAATAATAAAAATGTCAATTCAGAATTCTATTTCACTCTATTTCATTTCTATATTTCGATTCCATTTTTTTTTTCTTTTTTATTTGTTCTTTACTTTATAAACTTCATTCAAACTTTATTTTTGATTTTCCACTGATTTACAAAATACAAAAAGAAAAAAAAAACAACTTTGCTGACAATTTTTTTTAGTCTGAAGAGTCCCCTAATATTCTGATTTATATAAGTTTCGATATCTTTATCTTTGAATACGAACAGAAAAAAGAGGATAGAGAGAGGATAGGCTCATTCCATTCAAAGATATGTGGCGAAAATACCCATAAAAGAAACAATTGAGCGTGAGAGCCAAATGAATCGAAAGATTCATGTTTGGTTCGGGAAGAGATATGAGAATTTTGAAATGAATGAATGGAAAGATAATCTACTTTCATTAAATGATTTATTAGATAAGCGAAAACAGAGGATCTTGAGTACTATTCGAAATTCAGAAGAATTTCGTAGGGGGGCTATTGAACAACTCGAAAGAGCCCGGGCTCGATTACATAAAGTGGAAATCGAAGCAGATGAGTATCGAATAAATGGA